AGTTGGATAGGATGGCCTTTACGTAAGGATTATATTGTCCCCAATTTTTATGAAATACAAGATGCTCATTGAAAAATAAGAAACTTTTAGTCACTTATACAATTCCAGAGATTCAAGGTTTTGTTCTAGTTGTATTATGGATAGGCTAACAACTAATTTAACCTTTCGAATATGTATATGCGTATGAGGTATTAACTTTATTTTTGAACGAGAGATAAAAAAAGAATATAAAATATAATTTCTTTTTGTTACATACTTTGTACTTTGTATAAAAAACTCTTTACCCATCTATTTTATAGATGGGGTATTTCTCTAAATACCGAGGCGGATAAACAAACGTATGTAATATGATCTAAACTCTAAATGAATATATATGTCGATTTATATTAAATATTAAGTAATTTGTAGATTGTATAAAAAGAGACTCATAAAAATTAATCATGTGCCAGGAACCAGATTTGAACTGGTGACACGAGGATTTTCAGTCCTCTGCTCTACCAGCTGAGCTATCCCGACCATTCCCATTCCCGATACCGCATCCTCATTTTACTAGATAACTTAGGTCTATGTCAATTCAAAGGGTATTACAAAGTCTTAGCCAGGTGCTAGAATTTCTTGGATCTTCAAAAAAGGAAGACTTTGTCAGCTTCAGTATGAATAATGATATCGACCATGACTCGTTCAAATGGGGAGTCTTTGGTCAAAGACGGTCATTTGTACATGTATCATATATCACAAGACTTGTCATAAGAGACAAATCTTTCTCTCGGATCGGTTTGTAAAAGAGTAGGGTGAATAAGAAAGATAACGAATTTGAACTACTAACGAAAAAAAAGATAAGATAAATAGTTAATAGTTAAGGAGTCAAATGGGCTTTTTGGGGATAGAGGGACTTGAACCCTCACGATTTTTAAAGTCAACGGATTTTCCTCTTACTATAAATTTCATTGTTGCCGGTATTGACATGTAGAATGGGACTCTATCTTTATTCTCGTCCGATTAATTAGTTCTGCAAAAGAACTATCAGACTGTGTGGTGAATGCTTTGATCAATGAATATTCGATTCTTTCTTCAATATGGAATCGATTCACAACAATTTTTCCCTTTTTCATAGAAAAATACAGATTAAGGTCGTCATTAATAATTTGATAGAGTATTTCAGTACGTATACGTATGTATATACGTATATCCTTCATATTTTCGGAAGTTTCAATGGAAGGATTCCTCTACCAATGCAACACAGTCAATTCCATTTGTTAGAACAGCTTCCATTGAGTCTCTGCACCTATCCTTTTTTCACCTTCTGGGCCTTTGTTTGTTTTTGTAAAATAGGATTTGGCTCAGGATTGCCCATTTTTATTAATTCCGGGGTTTCTCTGAATTTGAAAGTTCTCACTTAGTAGGTTTCCATACCAAGGCTCAATCCAATTAAGTCCGCAGCGTCTACCAATTTCGCCATATCCCCTTTTTGTTTTGAGATTAGGATCTCATTTTTATTGAGATGTCGTTCTCTTTTTTATTTCATTTCTGCTGGAACCGTTGAATTCATTAAATACTGATTCCTATCTCGAAAAAGTTTTTCTCCTCTTTGATTTCTTGGCTATCTTCTTTCATCTTCTATAGGAAACCCGCACCCGCATTTGGTCCAATCAGAAACGATTCTATCATTTCTGTATCTGCAATTCAATATAGATGGAGATATACCACGTATATATGTCTCTCTTCTGCTCGTTTTTACCATGCAATTTGGAATACTTGAACGGTCGATTCTTTTTTTCGTCTGAGCTTCCATCTTTACGAATCAAAGCGCAATAATTTCTAATTATTTAAAACAAATCATTCCATTTAGAAATAAAAAAGATATATATGATGATATGAAATAAAATATATAAGTGTAATAAAAAGACTTTAAAATATCATTTGAAAGCAAAAACGAAAATGATTTAATCTAAAAATAGATCGAATCAAATATTTTTTAATATTAAATGCTATACTATAGAATTGTACTATATAATTGTGATGTGAGAAAAAAACTAAAATTATATATCGATAGATTAATCGTTATATTCTATGGTCTATGGTAAGTATGAGTATTGAATATTTCCTTTCAATTCTATATTCTATTTTTTCGATAGTCATATTCATTATGACTAGCTAATAGGAATCGCCAAGAATGCAAATATAAGTATATTAATTAATAGCTAACAATAGTTTATTGAATCCCTATGCAGGTATAATTTATCTTATGTGAGCCTGCTTAGCTCAGAGGTTAGAGCATCGCATTTGTAATGCGATGGTCATCGGTTCGATTCCGATAGCCGGCTTTTCTCTATTTATTTTCTTCGAGTTTTTACATGATTGAGAATGCCCTTTTGAAATCCGAAATCAAATAATATCGAAAAATATATTTTTTATATTATAGGAACTTACAACTATGCCATGAAAAGAATCCCTTTTATCTATTTTTTATTTTTTATCTATATAGAATCTTTATATAGAATATATATAGAATAGAAAGGTCTGGATATTTATTCATCTAATTATTCTTTAGAGTACAAGTACACTACTTCCGTAAACTTCGCTTCATTTTTCATTTAGTTCAGTTTTAGTTTAGGTTTATTCTGTAAAATGAAATTTCATCAATAAGAATTCAATATAAATAAGAATAAGGAGTCTTTATGTCGCGTTACCGGGGACCTCGTTTCAAAAAAATACGCCGCCTGGGAGCTTTACCGGGACTAACTAATAAAAGGCCTAGAGCCGGAAGTGATCTTAGAAACCAATCACGTTCCGGTAAAAAATCTCAATATCGTATTCGTCTAGAAGAAAAACAAAAGTTGCGTTTTCATTATGGTCTTACAGAACGACAATTACTTAAATACGTTCGTATCGCCGGCAAAGCCAAGGGGTCAACAGGTCAGGTTTTACTCCAATTACTTGAAATGCGCTTGGATAACATCCTTTTTCGATTGGGTATGGCTCCGACTATTCCTGGAGCCCGTCAATTGGTTAACCATAGACATATTTTAGTCAATGGTCGTATAGTAGATATACCAAGTTATCGCTGCAAACCCCGAGATATTATTACGGCGAGGGATGAACAAAACTCTAGAGCTCTGATTCAAAATTCTTTCGATTCATCCTCTCAGGACGAAATGCCAAAACATTTGACTCTTCAACCATTCCAATATAAAGGATTAGTCAATCAAATAATAGATAGTAAATGGGTCGGTTTGAAAATAAATGAATTGCTAGTCGTAGAATATTATTCGCGCCAGACCTAAACCTAACGAAAAGAAAATAAAAAATCACAAGGGTTCGGACAATTTTGATCCCTTTCGTCGAAGTAAATTAACCTAAGGTTAAGATAAATAAGAGTTTGATCCGGATTTTTCTCCGATTTAGGTATCATAGAACGGGAGGGAGGTTTTCATTCCTTGTCTACTCTTTTCCTTTCAGTATTTTCCGTGACACAGTAATTAGTAATAAAATATATATCAAAGAAAGGTCTAACTGTTTTGTGTTGGAATATAATTTTATATATTTTACTCTTTTGGTTAGTAAGATCAGTGAATTAGATGAAGGTACGGAAAGAGAGGGATTCGAACCCTCGGTAAACAAAAGCCTACATAGCAGTTCCAATGCTACGCCTTCAACCACTCGGCCATCTCTCCTACATAATGATTATGACCCAAAAACCGAGTGAATAGCGAGCCGGTACTAGTAGATTATTGGATAGGAACGACCAATGAATTCTAATTCTAACTATAAAAAATAGATAAATTTTCATCAAAGTCAAAGAAAGATCTTTCTTTTGAGGTTAGGCGGATAAATATAAAATATGAAAACTGTTAGAAACAATTCTATTCATGTTTGCAAAACCAGCCTTCGCCTCTTTTTCTGTTATTTTATACCGGTACCGAAGGCAATCACTAAATTATAACGAATCAGCTGATTGATGGGTCTATTTTTGCACTTAGGTTAATGGATCTCTTTAGATCACGATTATATTTAGACTATAATTCCATATCTTATATCTTAAGAATTCTCAAATTCCTTTCCAGTCCAGTATTCAGAATATATATAGTTGATTGTATAGTGTATACCTCCTATACATACAAAATAAAACGGGCGGGTTTTTTCATCATAGAATGGTTATTCGATCTTTTTTTCTTCTTTGGATGAGAATTCAATAAAAAAATTTTTCGTTATTCTCATCTGTAACTTCAATGAAATTGAATACTTTCTTTTGTTGGTATACTACTCCATTTACATTAGGATGAAATCGAAGCGTACTCCAATATTTATTTCTTTGTTTTTTTTTTTTTTGATTCCTGTCAAAAAGGAACAATTTGAATAAATATAAATACAGGGCCCATATCTTTTTTATTAATGAATCTGTTTTTATGTTATTTCGTACTGTACAATTCTTTTCTTTGTGGGATCGGTTTACCACTAGAGGTAATGAGAATAATTATAGAATGGATTGCTACCTATGCCTAGATCGCGGATAAATGGAAATTTTATTGATAAGACCTTTTCAATTATAGCCAATATCTTATTACGAATAATTCCGACAACTTCAGGAGAAAAAGAGGCATTTACCTATTACAGAGATGGTGCGATTTGATTCTTTTTTATTGCTCTCAATCTTAGGAAAAAGACACATGATTTGGGATCGGGATAGAAATAAAAATTTTGAAAAAAAAATCTACGCTTGTTGAAGGTAAAGTTTGGAAATAGAACAATTCCTTCTGTCGTGTATCCTCCATTAATGCAACCTCGGATGCTACGGTTTAATTGTCGACTCTAGTATTGAGCGAAAGGCTACACCTATAGGTTCTGTATTTACAGGTCAATCCTACTCCACCAGTACCAATAGGTCACATAGGGGAAGAAGCACTACACCTAGGAATCAACAACACGAAAACTTTGTTATAAATTATCCCGATCCTGATAAGGATCGGAACTAACAAGAATGGTCGGGACAACAAACATCC